GCTTTTAAAGGAAAATCAGCATTCCCCTGGTTTTAGGGTCCAGTATTTCTTGGTGCAAGTCCAAGTAAAAGCTGGCCCTAATAGCTTAACTCAAAGCGTTGGTCTTGTAAACCAAAGACTGAAGTCTAATAATCTTCTTAGAGCTCAAGATAAAGGGAATCTAACCCTCGCAATTAACCCCCAAAGCTAATATTCTACTTAAATTATATCTTGTTTAGATAGCTTAATCATAAAGCATAGCACTGAAAATGCTAAGATGAACCCTAAAAAGTTCTCCAAACACAAAGGTTTGGTCCTAGCCTTGAAATCAATTATTATTTAGTATACACATGCAAGTCTCCGCACCCCTGTGAAAACGCCCTAAAATCCCCAGTAGGGAATAGGAGCCGGTATCAGGCACAACCCATTTGCCCAAAACACCTAGCCTCGCCACACCCACAAGGGTCTACAGCAGTGATTAACCTTGAGCATAAGCGACAGCTTGACTCAGCTAAATTATCTAGAGCTGGCCAATCTGGTGCCAGCCGCCGCGGTTACACCAGAAGCTCAAATTGACCTCTACCGGCGTAAAGCGTGATTAAAGCTATTATTTACTGGAATCTAATTAAAACTAAGCTGTGACACGCCTGTTACCCAAGAAGACCAAAAACTAAAGTTATTCCAACCTTTTCCACTTGAACTCACGACAACTGAGAAACAAACTGGGATTAGATACCCCACTATGCTCAGTCGTAAACCTTAAATTACACCTTCATCGCCAGGGAACTACGAGCCAAGCTTAAAACCCAAAGGACTTGACGGTACCCCATATCCCCCTAGAGGAGCCTGTCCTATAATCGATACCCCCCGCTTAACCTCACCATTTTTTGCTAATCAGCCTGTATACCTCCGTCGTCAGCTTACCACGTGAGCGTCAGTGAGCTCAATGTTTATTCAACTATACGTTAGGTCAAGGTGCAACTTATACTATGGAAAGAGATGGGCTACATTTTCTAACCTAGACTATACGAAAGACTGCTAATGAAAACCAGTCAGAAGGAGGATTTAGAAGTAAAAGGAAACTAGAGAGTTCCTTTAAATCCGGCACTGGGGTGTGTACACACCGCCCGTCACCCTCTTCTACTTCTTTAAACAATTTTTAACCAACCCACATCAACTACAGAAGAGGTAAGTCGTAACATGGTAAGCATACCGGAAGGTGTGCTTGGATCCAGAATATAACTTAATAAAAGTATCACGCTTACACCGTAACTATATTTGTGCAAACCAAATTATTCTGAGCTTAACTTCCAGCCCTAACTCTCTATATTAAATAATCTTACTTTTTTTACCAAAGATAAAACATTTTTACAATTTAGTCCCTGGCGATGAAAAAATTTTTACGGAGCATTAAACAAAGTACCGTAAGGGAAAGATGAAATACTAATGAAAAATCTTTTAAGCACAAAAAAGTAGAGCTTCCCCCTCGTACCTTTTGCATCATGGTTTAACTAGTCTAATTAGGCAAAAAGATTTACAGTCTAACCCCCCGAACCTAGGCGAGCTATTCTAAGACAACTTCACGAGTCAACCCGTCTCTGTCGCAAAAGAGTGGGAAGATCTTATAATAGTGGTGACAGACCAAACGAGCCTAGCGATAGCTGGTTGCTTTTTAAATGAATTTTAGTTCCACTCAAAGGCCCTCAAGATAAGAATAAATCCCCTTTGAAGCAATTCAAATAAGGTTCAGCCTATTTGAAAAAGGACACAACCTCAGCCACTGGGTTACCATGTTTTTTCATGCTCAAGTAGGCCTAAAAGCAGCCACCTTCTATAAAAGCGTCAAAGCTTAATCATCTTAAAACTCAATTCCTCAAACATCTACCAACCCCTCATCTATAAAAAGCAACTCTATATTAATTATAGAAAATTTTATGTTAAAACTAGTAACAAGAAGCAGCCCTTCTCTTAAATGCATCTGTATATCAGCCAGGACACCCCCACTGATACTTAAACGCTTTTAATTATTAATTAGCAACACCCTAAGAAAAACCTACTTTATACCACGTTAACCTTACACAAGCGCATTTAAAGAAAGATTTTAAGAAAAAGAAGGAACTCGGCAAACATTAGCCTCGCCTGTTTACCAAAAACATCGCCTCTTGACTTAACCATAAGAGGTCCAGCCTGCCCAGTGACATTGTTCAACGGCCGCGGTATTCTAACCGTGCGAAGGTAGCGTAATCACTTGTCCTTTAAATGAGGACTAGTATGAACGGCCACACGAAAGCTATGCTGTCTCCTTTTTCTAATCAGTTAAACTAATCTCCCCGTGAAGAAGCGGGGATGATTATATAAGACGAGAAGACCCTATGGAGCTTTAAACAATTGAAACACTTGTACCCATCTTCCACACTTCCGACAGCCTACGCTTAATTTTACACTTTGTTTCTAGCTTTAGGTTGGGGTGACCACGGAGAAAAAACAAACCTCCACGCTGAAAGAGTTAATCTCTAAACAAAAAGCTACATCTTTAAGTATTAATACATTAACCTGAATTGACCCAATAAATTGATCAACGAACCAAGTTACCCTAGGGATAACAGCGCAATCCATTTCAAGAGCTCTTATCGACAAATGGGTTTACGACCTCGATGTTGGATCAGGGTATCCTAGTGGTGCAGCCGCTACTGATGGTTCGTTTGTTCAACGATTAAAACCCTACGTGATCTGAGTTCAGACCGGAGTAATCCAGGTCAGTTTCTATCTATAAAGAGCTTTTTCCAGTACGAAAGGACCGAAAAAACATGGCCAATACACGATGCAAGCCATCTATTTTGCACTTATGCCCCACACTCAATAATCAAAAATCTGCAACCCTATTTAAGACAAAAATAAAGCTAATGTAGCATAACCTGGTTTTGCTAAAGATCTAAGCCCTTTTTATAGAAGTTCAAATCTTCTCATTAGCTTTGAACCCACTAACTTTTATTCAACCCCTTTGTTTCATGATCCCTATTCTTTTGGCAGTTGCATTTCTAACCCTAATTGAGCGGAAAATTCTTGGATACATACAACACCGCAAAGGCCCTAATGTCGTTGGCCCCACAGGCCTCCTCCAACCCATCGCTGATGGTATTAAACTATTTATTAAGGAGCCAATTCGACCAGCCACCTCCTCTCAAACCTTATTTCTTCTCACCCCAATGTTAGCTTTTACACTAGCCATAGTTATCTGAACTCCGTTACCAATGCCACTCCCCCTCTCAGAAATAAATCTCGGTATCCTGTTTATTCTTGCCCTATCAAGCCTAACAGTATATTCTATTTTAGGCTCAGGGTGGGCCTCCAACTCCAAATACGCCCTAATTGGTGCCCTTCGAGCAGTTGCTCAAACTATCTCCTATGAGGTCACATTGGCCCTGATTTTACTTTGCACCATTCTTATGTCTGGCAATTTCACACTTCAAAACTTCAACATCTCCCAAGAATCAATATGATTCATTTTTCCAGCCTGACCCCTAGCTTTTATGTGATACATTTCGACCCTGGCCGAGACTAATCGAGCCCCATTTGATTTAACCGAAGGGGAATCAGAGTTAGTTTCTGGGTTCAACGTTGAATACGCTGGAGGCCCCTTTGCTTTATTTTTCCTAGCAGAATACGCTAACATTCTAATGATAAACATAATCTCCTCAATTATTTTCTTGGGTGCCTCAATCCTGCTTAACCTACCCCCCTCAACCATGATCTTAATTATAAAAGCCTCCTTATTATCAATATTTTTTCTATGGGTCCGAGCCTCATACCCACGATTTCGTTACGACCAACTTATGCATTTAGTCTGAAAAAACTTCCTTCCCATAACCCTTGCCCTCACCATTTGATTTATTACTTTTCCAACTATTTTTCTACTGACCCCCCCCATTTTATGGAAACGTGCCTGAAAACTAAGGATCTCCTTGATAGGGAGAACAATAGGGGTTAAAACCCCCTCGTCTCCTTAGAAAAATAGGAATTGAACCTATAACTGAGAGATCAAAACCCTCTGTAATCCCATTTTACTACTTTCTAGTAAAGTCAGCTAAACAAGCTTTTGGGCCCATACCCCAAACATGTTGGTTAAACCCCCTCCTTTACTAATAAACCCATATGCTGCTTCCATAATTATTTCTAGCCTCGCCATCGGAACCATCACCACCTTAACAAGCTTCCACTGAATCCTAGCCTGAATTGGGCTAGAGATTAACACCCTAGCCATCATCCCCCTAATAACCAAAAACCCTCACCCCCGATCCATTGAGGCCTCAACCAAATACTTCCTGACCCAAGCTGCAGCCTCAGCACTAATCCTATTTTCCTCAACACTAAACGCCTGACTATTTGGTGAATGAGCCATCAACAACTTCTCTAACCCTATCTCAACCACACTGATATCAATCGCCATCTTGACTAAACTGGGAGTAGCACCCTTCCATTTTTGACTGCCTGAGGTCCTACAAGGACTCTCCCTTCAAACAGGACTAATTCTCTCAACATGACAAAAACTCGCCCCCATGGCCCTCCTCCTTCAACTTTCCCAAACCTTAAATTTAACCTTGATACTTATTTTAGGCCTTATTTCAACACTAATTGGAGGATGAGGCGGAATTAATCAAACCCAAACTCGAAAAATTTTAGCATTCTCTTCAATCGCCCATCTAGGCTGAATAGTCGCCGTCCTAAAACTTTCCCCAGAGCTTTATCTTCTTAATTTCTCCCTGTACATTATCATAACATCTACCTTGTTCTACGTATTTTTAACCCTAAACTCCAAAAATATAATGCAACTAACAACATCTTGACCCAAAATCCCAGCTTTAGCCGCATTTTCCCTTCTTTCTCTTCTTTCCCTTAGCGGTTTACCCCCACTAACAGGATTCTTACCTAAATGACTTATTGCTCAAGAACTAATTAAGCAAAATTTAACACTATTTGCCCTCCTTATCCTAATATCCACCCTTCTTAGCTTATTTTTTTATCTCCGCCTTACATATGTTATTTCCCTCACACTCGCCCCAAATTCCTCCTCTTCACCCTCTCTCTGATTAATTAAGAAAAAAAATTACCTGTCAATACCCCTTCTCCTTACGCTATGCCTCCTTCCAATCTCACCATCATTTTTTATTATTGCCTAGAAACTTAAGTTAAATTAAACTAAGGGCCTTCAAAGCCCTTAATAGAAGCTAAAATCTTCTAGTTTCTGTAAGACTTGAAGGACATCAACCCTCATCTTCTGAATGCAACTCAAATACTTTTATTAAGATAAAGTCTTCTAGAATAACGGGCCTCGATCCCGTAACACTTTAGTTAACAGCTAAATACTCTATCCAGCGAGCTTTAATCTACTTCTCCCGTATTCGAAAAACGGGAGAAGCCCCGGCAGAACTTCTCTGCTTCTCAGGGGTTGCAATCCTGCATGTAACACTCCGGGGCCTGATAAGAAAAGGACTTAAACCTTTGTACTCGGGGCTACAACCCGCTGCCTGCTCTCGACCATCTTACCCGTGATAATTACCCGATGATTATTCTCCACAAACCATAAGGATATCGGAACCTTGTACCTAGTTTTCGGCGCATGGGCCGGAATAGTAGGAACCGCCCTTAGTCTGCTGATCCGGGCTGAACTAAGCCAGCCCGGGGCACTTTTAGGCGACGACCAGATTTATAATGTGGTTGTAACCGCCCACGCCTTCGTAATAATCTTTTTTATAGTAATGCCTATCTTGATCGGGGGCTTTGGAAACTGACTAGTTCCCCTAATAATTGGTGCCCCTGATATAGCTTTTCCCCGAATAAATAATATGAGCTTCTGACTCCTCCCCCCTTCCTTTCTTCTTCTTCTCGCTTCTGCAGGAGTTGAAGCTGGGGCGGGAACAGGTTGAACCGTTTATCCCCCTCTTGCAGGAAATTTAGCCCATGCTGGCCCGTCAGTTGATTTAACCATCTTCTCTCTACACTTAGCGGGAGTTTCATCGATCCTTGGCGCAATTAACTTTATTACCACCACCATAAATATAAAACCCCCCTCCTTAACACAGTATCAAACCCCTTTGTTTGTCTGATCTGTCTTAATTACAGCTATTCTACTACTTCTTTCACTCCCAGTGTTAGCCGCTGGGATCACTATACTCTTAACAGATCGCAACTTAAACACCACCTTCTTCGATCCCGCGGGGGGAGGAGACCCCGTTCTATACCAACACTTATTCTGATTCTTTGGGCACCCAGAAGTCTATATTTTAATTCTCCCTGGCTTCGGCATCATCTCCCATGTTGTCACATTCTACTCAAGCAAAAAAGAGCCTTTCGGCTACATAGGAATAGTGTGAGCTATAATATCAATTGGCCTCTTAGGCTTCATTGTATGAGCCCACCACATATTTACTACAGACCTTAATGTAGACACCCGAGCTTATTTCACCTCTGCTACCATAATTATCGCGATCCCTACAGGGGTTAAAGTATTTAGCTGACTCGCAACCATACACGGAGGGATCATCAAATGAGACGCCGCTATACTTTGAGCCCTAGGCTTCATCTTTTTATTTACTGTTGGGGGATTAACTGGAATTGTTCTAGCTAACTCCTCTCTCGACATCGTTCTTCATGATACTTACTATGTAGTAGCACACTTCCACTACGTACTTTCTATAGGAGCAGTTTTTGCAATTATGGCAGGCTTCGTTCACTGATTTCCCCTCTTAACAGGATTTACCCTTCATAACACTTGAACAAAAATTCATTTCGGAGTAATATTTACTGGGGTAAATTTAACTTTCTTTCCTCAACACTTTTTAGGCCTGGCAGGCATACCGCGACGATACTCAGATTACCCAGATGCTTACACCCTATGAAACACAGTATCTTCAGTGGGCTCACTAATTTCCCTGGTCGCCGTAATTTTAATAATATTCATTATCTGAGAGGCATTTTCATCCAAACGCCTATTTTCTTCCCCAGAACTAGCTTCAACTAATGTCGAATGACTTTATGGATCTCCCCCACCCTATCACACATTTGAAGAAGCCACTTTTTCATCAAACACTAGGCCGAGAAAAGAGGGAATTGAACCCCCATTTTCTGGTTTCAAGCCAGACACATAACCACTCTGTCATTTTCTTTGAGAAATTAGTTAATTTATAGCACTACCTTGTCAAGGTAGAGTGATGGGCTAAATCCCCATATTTCTCTATGGCCCACCCCCTGCAACTCGGCTTTCAAGACGCAGCATCCCCTATTATAGAGGAACTTTTACACTTCCACGATCACGCTTTAATAGCAGTTTTTTTAATTAGCGCCCTAGTTTTATACATCATTTCCACCCTTATAACAACCAAACTATCCAATACAAACACCATTGATGCCCAAGAAATTGAAATAGTCTGAACTATCATGCCTGCAATTATTTTAATTGTTATTGCTCTCCCATCCCTTCGTATCCTCTACTTAATAGATGAGATCAACAACCCGGATATTACTATTAAAACCATTGGACACCAATGGTATTGAAGCTACGAGTACTCAGATTTTGTTGATCTAAATTTTGACTCTTATATAATCTCTACTAAAGACCTATTCCCTGGCCAATTTCGCCTATTAGAAGTTGACAACCGCATAACCACCCCAATTGGCATGGCCACCCGTATATTAATCTCAGCAGAAGATGTTCTCCACTCATGAGCTGTTCCAACACTAGGAGTAAAAACCGATGCCATTCCAGGACGCTTAAACCAAGCCTCATTTTTAATCTCACGCCCTGGGGTGTACTATGGTCAATGTTCTGAGATTTGTGGGGCTAACCATAGCTTTATACCAATTGTAATTGAATCACTACCCATTAAAGAATTCCTAAACTGAACATCCGCTTCAGTAAATTCCTCGTTAAGAAGCTATAAGATGAAGCAACAGCCTTTTAAGCTGTAGACAGGTGATTACGCCCACCCTTAACGAATGCCTCAACTAGACCCTTCCCCTTGATTCTTTATCTTTTTATTTTCATGAACAACCTTTCTAATTTTTTCCACTTTAAAAACTTCTAAATATACTTTCCCAAATGACCCATTTAATCTGTACCACAAAAATGGCAACAAACCCTGATCCTGACCATGACCCTAAACCTATTCAGTCAATTCGCTTCCCCTCATTTACTAGGAATTCCCCTAATTCTACTTGCCACCATTTTTCCATGACTTTTATTCCCATCACCCTCTAACCGCTGGCTGCCCAATCGTCTTATCGCTATTCAAACCTGATTTTCTAAAACATTTGCTAAACAAATCTTTGTACCAATTAGCCTCTTGGGGCATAAATGAGCCCTAATCTTGACTTCCCTAATAGTTTTTCTTTTAAGCATCAACCTTCTAGGCCTACTTCCATATACATTTACCCCCACCACACAACTGTCTTTAAACTTAGGCTTAGCTATCCCACTTTGACTAGCCACAGTTCTTATTGGCTTTCGAAATCAACCAGCCGCAGCTCTAGGTCACTTCCTCCCAGAAGGAACTCCAACCCCTTTAATTCCAATTTTAATCATTATCGAGACTATTAGCCTTTTTATCCGCCCATTAGCCCTAGGAGTTCGACTAACAGCCAACTTAACTGCAGGCCATTTGTTAATTCAACTTATCTCAATAGCCACATTAACCCTTTTCTTTTTATCCCCTATTATTTCATCCTTAACCTTTATTACACTATTACTATTAACCATTCTAGAAATTGCCGTAGCCATAATTCAAGCTTACGTCTTCGTTTTACTTCTAAGCCTCTATCTTCAAGAAAATACCTAATGGCACACCAAACTCACGCTTTTCACATAGTTGACCCCAGCCCATGACCAATTACAGGCGCAACAGCAGCATTTATACTCACTACCGGGCTGGCAATATGGTTTCACTTTAATACCACTTGAATCTTGTTCCTAAGCCTTTCACTCATGTTTTTAACTATATTTCAATGATGACGGGATATTATCCGAGAAGGAACCTTTCAAGGTCATCACACCTCCCCAGTCCAAAAAGGCCTACGCTATGGCATAATTCTTTTTATCACTTCTGAAGTCTTCTTTTTCCTAGGGTTTTTTTGAGCCTTTTACAACGCTAGCCTCGCCCCTTCCTTCGAAACAGGAGAATGTTGACCTCCAATAGGTATCTCCCCCCTAAACCCATTTGAAGTGCCTCTCTTAAACACTGCCGTTCTTCTAGCTTCTGGGGTTTCAGTCACATGATCTCACCACAGCATTATGCAAGGAAACCGCAAAGAAGCTATCCAATCCTTAGCCATCACCATTGTTTTAGGCTTGTATTTTACTATCCTTCAAGCTTTAGAGTACTATGAAGCACCATTTACAATCGCCGACGGAATTTACGGCTCCACCTTCTTCGTCGCCACAGGATTCCATGGCCTTCATGTTATTATTGGTTCCCTATTTCTGTTAACCTGCCTTCTTCGTCAAATCAACTTTCATTTTACAACCCACCATCACTTCGGCTTTGAAGCCGCCGCTTGATACTGACACTTCGTAGATGTCGTCTGACTTTTCTTGTATGTCTCAATCTACTGATGAGGCTCCTATTTCTTTAGTATAACTAATACCAATGACTTCCAATCATTTTATTCTGGTTAAACCCCAGAAAGAAATAATGATTTTATTTTTCTTAATTGCTCTTACCATCACCATTTTACTGGCCCTAGTTAGCTTCTGACTGCCCCTAATTACACCAGACTCAGAAAAGCTTTCCCCATACGAATGCGGGTTTGACCCCCTAGGCTCAGCACGACTCCCATACTCAATACGATTTTTTCTTGTCGCTATTCTCTTTCTTCTATTTGACCTAGAAATTGCCCTATTACTTCCTACACCTTGAGCAATTCAGTTTTCTTTCCCCCTCATCACCGTCTTCTGATCTTTTATTATTTTATTACTCTTAACTCTTGGCTTCATTTATGAATGGGCTCAAGGAGGGCTAGAATGAGCCGAATGAAGAGTTAGTCTAATAAGACAGTTGATTTCGACTCAACAAATTATGGTTTAACCCATAACACTTCTCATGCTCCCAACACACGAACCTTGACTCTTATCAACCATATTCTTCCTAGGCCTACTAGGCTTGTCATTTCACCGAGCCCACCTACTATCCGCCCTCCTCTGTCTGGAGGGGATAATGCTATCTCTTTATATGGGCCTCAGCCTATGAACTACTAAAATAACCTCAGTCTCCTCGAGTATGTTCCCAATTATTATATTAACAATATCCGCTTGTGAAGCAGGCCTAGGCCTATCCTTAATAATCGCCACTGCTCGATCCCACGGATCAGACAATCTCAACTCTCTTAATCTCCTTCAATGTTAACAATTTCTATCCCACTAATCCTCCTTCTTCTATCCTCATGACTTTTTCCTGCCAAGCGGTTGTGAGAAGCTACTACAATCCTGTCCTTAGCTCTAGCTGCACTCTCACTAGCCTGGTTTTACTCCAGTAAAACATTTTTACTTATCAACCCTTACTTTTCTATTGACCAAATCTCGTCCCCTTTATTAATTTTAACCTGCTGACTCACTGCCCCCACTCTGCTGGCTAGCCAAAGCAAAATTTCTAAAGAGCCCATTTCTCGACAACGAGCCTACATTTTTACCATTGTTATACTTCAAACTACCACCCTTTTAGCATTCTTAGCTAACAATTTAATTCTTTTTTTCATTATATTCGAAGCAACAATAATTCCTACTTTAATTGTAATTACACGATGAGGGGCCCAAAAAGAACGTATAATGGCCGGCACCTATCTCCTCTTCTACACCCTGTTTGGTTCAATAGCCCTATTAACAATCTTACTACTTTTTCACGAAAATATCGGCACCTTATCCATTGTAACCCTAAAGGACCTCTCCCCACAATTTAATTCTCTACCTCTCACCCCTATATGATGAGTCGCCTGCTTCCTGGCTTTTCTTATTAAAATACCCCTTTATGGGGTGCATCTTTGACTCCCCAAAGCCCATGTTGAAGCCCCAATTGCAGGCTCAATAATTTTAGCAGGCACACTTCTTAAACTAGGGGGCTACGGAATCCTCCGTATAAACCTTGTAATAGACGACTCTCTCCTAGCAATAGCACCACCCTTAATTGTCTTTTCCCTATTTGGTGTCTTTTTATCAGCTGTTTTATGCTCCCGACAAACAGACTTAAAATCTCTCATTGCCTTTTCATCCGTTAGTCACATAGGCTTGGTAATCGCCTCTTCAATAATTAAAACTGAATGAAGCATTGCGGGCTCAATAATTTTAATAATCTCCCACGGCCTAGTGTCCTCAGCCCTCTTCTGTCTCGCTAATACCTCCTATGAGCGCACAAATTCTCGAACTATAATACTTCTCCAAGGAAGCCAAATTATTTTTCCCTTAACCGCCGCCTGATGGTTAACCGCTGCGCTACTAAACTTAGCCCTCCCCCCATCCCTAAATTTTATCGGTGAATTTTCAATCTTAACATCCCTCTTCCAATGGTCTAATTTTACCTTAATTCTCACCGGGTTAAGTGTAATCTTCACCACCTCCTACTCCCTCTACCTGTTCTGATCCTCTCAACGAGAACATCTCCCCCCACACACTAAACTTTTAACCCCCACTCAAACCCGTGAGCACACCCTATTAACACTTCACATCATCCCTATCCTACTTATTACCCTTAAACCAGCCATAATTTATTAGTGAATGTAGTTTAACTAAAATCCTAGTCTGTGACCCTAGTAATGAAAATTTACCATTTTCTATTCACCGAGTTTGTAAGGTAACACGAAAACTGCTAATTCTTCGTCTCCCTGGTTCAATTCCAAGGCCAACTCAGCCTTAACATTAATTAACTTTTTGTTAAAGCCGTGAACTTTCCCATGATCGCCACCTCATGCTACTCTATCAGTATATTAATTTTATCTATGCCTCTTCTCTTATCCTCCCTCCCGTCATTTCATTTAATCACTAAAACTGCTATTAAAACATCTTTCTTTATTTCAATTTTTCCCCTCTTCCTTTTAATTAACGAACACTTCCAAACTACCACAATCTCTTGAAAATGATTTTTTATTTCATCTTCTCCCCTTGACCTCTCCATTCAGTTAGACCACTACACAATTATGTTTATCCCAATCGCCTTAATGGTCTCATGAAGCATTATTGAATATTCTTTATGGTATATGCACGACGACCTAAAAATTCAACTGTTTTTCAAATACCTTCTTATTTTTCTTTTAGCCATAATACTTCTAGTTTCAGCAGGGAACTTACTTACCCTGTTTATTGGTTGAGAAGGAGTTGGAATTATATCTTACCTACTCATTGGCTGGTATTTCACACGAAGCAATGCTGGTGCTGCCGCCCTACAAGCTGTTTTGTACAATCGAATTGGTGACATTGGCTTTCTGTTTGCCATTTTTTGACTAATTTCTTCTTTCGATTCTATTGATTTCAATATTTTTTCTATGAACGTCCCAACTCCCCTTATTATTGCCCTCATCATCGCCGCTGCAAGCAAGTCTGCCCAATTTGGCCTTCATCCTTGGCTTGCCTCGGCAATAGAAGGCCCTACACCAGTCTCCGCCCTCCTCCACTCCAGCACAATAGTCGTTGCCGGAGTCTTCCTCCTTATTCGCATTCATCCCATTATTAAAGACAACCAAACTGCCCTTACTATCTGCCTTTGCCTCGGGGCAATCTCAACTGCCTTCGCCGCAACATGCGCTTTAACTCAAAATGATATTAAAAAAATTATTGCTTTTTCTACAGCAAGTCAGCTAGGCTTAATAATTGTAGCAATTGGCCTTAACCTCCCCTTCCTAGCCTTTTTCCACATCTCTACCCACGCCTTTTTTAAAGCCATACTATTCCTGTGCTCAGGAGTTATTATTCATAATCTAGACAATGAACAAGACATCCGGAAAATAGGAGGACTGCAAAAATCCTTACCTGTCACCACCACCTGCATTACTATTGGAAGCCTCGCCCTAATAGGTACCCCTTACTTAGCAGGATTCTTTTCTAAAGACGCCATTGTAGAAGCTATCAATTCATCCAATGTTAACGCTTGAGCCCTAGTTATTACAATTATTGCCACTTCATTCACTGCTGTTTATAGCCTACGGGTAATTTACTTCGCCTCTATAAACTTCCCCCGCTTCAACCCAATAATTAGTATTAATGAAAATAATCCCACCTCAACAAACCCTGTTAAACGCCTTGCCATTGGAAGCATTATATCCGGCTGAATTATTTATCAAATTCTCACTCCCCTAACACCCGTAACATTAACCATACCCGTTTATATAAAAATATTAGCCCTGCTAGTGACCCTCCTTGGATTCCTAATTGCGCTTGACCTAGCCCGAATCTCATGAACTGTTACCCCCTCTAAAAACCCATCAAAATTAGTTAATACATCATTTTACCCGTTAATTTCTCATCGCTTAACCCCATCTCTATTTCTTGATTTCAGCCAATATGTCTCATCCCATCTAATCGACACTTTATGATTAGAAAAACTAGGCCCTAAAGGCTTAGCTAACTCCCAACTGCCCCCAATTAAAATAAATCAGAATGTCCAACATGGCCTCATTAAAGTTTATCTATCAATCCTAGTTGTCTCTCTAGCAGTTTGTTTAATTCTCTTACAGATCGTAAGGAACCACTATAATGGCCCCGAACTACTTCCAACACCGAAAACAGAGTCAATAGCAAAGCTCACCCACCAATCATTAATATGCCCCCTCCCCATGAGAATATTACTGATACCCCAAACCACTCCCCCCCATAAACTACCTCATTATTAACAGACACTATTTCCCATTTTCCCCCTTCCCCCCCAACTACCCATCAAACCCCCACTAAAATTATATACCCCACCAAATAACCCAAAACCCCCACACTCCCTCAAGCCTCAGGGTAAGGTTCAGCAACCAATGCCGCTGAATAGGCGAACACAACCATCATCCCCCCTAAATAAACCAAAAACAAAACCAATGACAAAAAAGAGAAACCCCCCCAAATTAAAATTATACAGCCCGCCCCGGCCGAACTAACTAACCCCAGAGCCGCATAAAACGGGGAAGGATTAGAAGCTACCCCCAACAAACCCCCTACTAATAGCACTTCTAAAAAAAATTTCATCGTTCCTACCAGGATTTTAACCTGGACTTGTAATCTGAAAAACTACTGTTGTGTTCAACTATAAAAACTAATGGCCCCAATTCTACGTAAAACTCACCCAGCCCTCAAAATTATCAACAATTCCTTTATTGATCTTCCATCCCCCACTAACATCTCCGCATGATGAAATTTCGGCTCACTTCTTGGCCTATGCCTCATTGCCCAGATTCTCACAGGGCTATTCCTAGCTATACATTACACTGCCGACACCTCAATGGCTTTTTCTTCTGTCGCTCACATTTGCCGTGACGTCAACAACGGCTGACTCCTGCGTAATACCCATGCAAACGGAGCTTCTTTCTTTTTCATCTGCATCTACTTACACATTGGCCGAGGTATATACTACGGCTCTTTCCTTTTTAAAGAAACATGAAACATCGGCGTAGTCCTACTCTTTTTAGTTATAGCAACCGCATTCGTAGGCTACGTACTCCCCTGAGGACAAATATCCTTCTGAGGCGCCACAGTGATTACCAACCTCCTTTCAGCCGCACCCTACATCGGAGGCGACCTTGTTCAATGAATTTGAGGGGGGTTTTCCGTTGATAACGCCACCCTAACCCGATTTTTTACTTTCCACTTCATCTTACCATTTGCAATTGCTGGCCTCTCGATACTTCACCTACTCTTTCTTCATCAAACCGGCTCATCTAACCCTACAGGGTTAAATTCCAACCCAGATAAAGTCCCCTTCCACACCTACTTTTCCTACAAAGATGCTCTAGGCTTCATTATCCTTTTAACTCTACTGACCATCTTATCTGCATTTGCCCCAAACCTTCTAGGAGACCCTGATAACTTTACCCCGGCAAATCCTCTAGTAACTCCGCCCCACATCAAGCCAGAATGATACTTTTTATTCGCCTACGCTATTCTACGCTCCATCCCAAACAAATTAGGAGGGGTTTTAGCCCTCCTCTTTTCAATTCTTATTCTATTCCTTATTCCCTTGCTTCACATCTCACATCAACGAACTATGTCCTTTCGACCACTAACTAAAATTCTATTTTGAACTCTAGCCGCCAACATACTCATCCTAACATGAATCGGAGGTCAACCTGTAGAAGACCCGTTTATCATAATCGGTCAACTAGCCTCCGTTTCTTACTTTTTGATTTTCATCACACTTCTACCTTTCTCGAGCAGCTTAGAAAATCACCTTACTTTTTAATCGTGGCAGTTGTATTATCACACTCTCCTAACCTGCCACATCCCACTACTATCCCCGCCCTACTTTACCGCATATTATACATTCTATGTATAATAGAGCATTCATTTTATTACCACAAGCATATCTTTACCACACTCTACTTATAATAGTACTATTATACATTCTATGTATAATAGAGCATTCATTTTATTACCACAAGCATATCTTTACCACACTCTACTTTTAATAATACTATTGTACATCTTATGTATAATAGAGCATTAATTTCTATTTCCACAAGCATATCTTTACCATAACTAAAATAATGTTCTAAACACATTCTATGTATAATAGAGCATTAATATTATTACCATAAGCATATCACCTCCACATAATAATAATGTTCTAAACACATTCTATGTATAATAGAGCATTCATTTTATTACCACAAGCATATCTTTTCCCAACAAAAACAATGATTTTACATTTTAAGTCTCACATAAAAGAACTATCAATTAAGATTTAATGAACTACTATACACGTTACACGAAGGCGGGTTTTACATCCATGCCAGCAACCAAAAGCGTACGAAGAGCCTGCATTTTGAATTAAGAGCTTGAATATTCTTTAATACATCCCACCCAATTTGGTTCAGAATTATATGAATGACTAAACACTTACTATTTATTTTACTACTCTATGTCAACCGTCACAGAGCTATAATATTATTTATTACAAACATGGAACATTCAACTAACTACTTATCCCCTTAAAATTAATTTCCCAATATTATCCAACTATATTGTTACTTTACATTTTGAACTGTGCCTATCTCTATCCACTAGATAACGGCATATACTTTCAAATTAACTTGAATAATACCCATTAATGGGCTACTACATCAAACAATAACACTTATTCTACCCTAACTATTATCTACAAAATGAATATTTTTTTCAAATTCACTGCATATTCAACATGGGCCCTACGGACGCATCACTATCGTACCTTAAAGCGGCCTAAAAGAAATCAGGGACCTGGGAGTTCTGAATCTTCCAATGGACCTACCACAAGTTGACCCTTAAATCCCGCTTCAGGAAGCATTTGACGGATGTGAATCTATGGACTTACATCAGTTGATCGTGCCCAGAATGGTTTCTAAAGAGTATCCCTCCTATGCGGTCTGGGACCGGCAGAGACCGTGACTCATTCATTCCTGGAACTAAGTTCATTTGGTTCTTTTTTTTTTGGGGGCCTTTCACCTGGCATCTCTCAGTGGGGTAATGGCACATTAATAAGGTGGTCCTACCTCATGCAAGCGTGGTTGACTTAGCATAAGAATATGATAACCCTTAAATGAATGGTTATTAGACATAGCAATTTTTAGCCCTGCCTAAAAGCCCCCTATTTCTGCCCCCCCCCCCTAAAAGATCACATATCGCAATTTTCAAAATATCCAATCCCCCCCACAGTATCAAAACTGCTTTATAGAAAAACTCCTAAAGATTTTAATGCCCCCCCAAATCAAAAAATTTTTAATTATGAGCCCACAAATTTTTCCTAGCCCATTTTACCCAAGCCAATGCAATTCTAAAAAAATCACATTAACAATATTATATATAATGTTTTAAAAGTTTTCATTAACTCCCCCCTATTTTATTACGCTTTTAAAGGAAAATCAGCATTCCCCTGGTTTTAGGGTCCAGTATTTCTTGGTGCAAGTCCAAGTAAAAGCTGGCCCTAATAGCTTAACTCAAAGCGTTGGTCTTGTAAACCAAAG